ATCAATCGGTTCCGTCAGGTTAGCTATATGCTGTGTTGTGTCAACTATTTCTACAGAAGGTGGTGAGATGATATCTTGAGCGGTTACGTATCTAGGACCCCTGACGAAAATGGATGCGTCTCTAACTCCATACAGATTACTTCTCAATACAATTTCTTTCAAATTTCTTAAAATTTCATGTACCGATTCTTCAATACCCACTATTGTAGAATATTCATGCGGCACCCTCCCAGACTTTGCACGTGTGATACATGTTCCTTCTATTTCCCCAAGTAAAGCCCTTCGCATGGCAATACCTATTGTATCGGCTTGACCTTTCATAAGTGGGGACAGAATGAAACGACCATAATAAAGACGCTTACTGTCTACTCTTGATTCAACACATTTCCACTGTAGTGTTCGAGTGGATCCTGTTACTTCCTCTCGAACCATACTAATATTATTATTTAATCAGATCATTGAATCATTTATTTCTCTTGAAATACGTTTAATTCTTATTTCTACACACGTCTTTTTTTAGGAGGTCGACATCCATTATGCGGCATAGGTGTTACATCACGCACGAAACTTAATAGTATACCACTTCTACGAATGGCTCGTAATGCTGCATCTCTTCCGAGACCAGGACCTTTTATCATAATTTCGGCTCGTTGCATACCCTGATCAACCACAGTACGAATGGCATTTACAGCAGCGGCTTGAGCTGCATAGGGTGTCCCTCTTCTTGTGCCTTTGAATCCAGAAGTACCGGCGGAGGACCAAGAAACCACTCGGCCTCGTACATCTGTAACAGTTACAATGGTATTGTTGAAACTCGCTTGAACATGAATAACTCCTTTTGGTATTCTACGTCCATTCTTACGCGAACCAATACGTCCATTCCTACGTGAACCCATTTTTGGTATAAGTTTTGCCATATTTTATCATCTCATAAATATGAATCAGAAATATACAGAAAGATACGGAGATATCCATTTTATGTTAAAACAAATCCTTTCTTTTATTTTTGTAGGGACCCCCTTAGAAAGTTTTTTTTAGAAAAATTATCCTTGTCTCTGTTTATGTCTCGGATTGGAACAAATCACTATAATTCGCCCGCGCCTACGGATCAGTCGACATTTTTCACAAATTTTACGAACGGAAGCCCTTATTTTCATATATCTCACCTCACTCCTTATCTTAATTTGAATCTATTCTTTGGAAGAAAAGAAGTCTCTTGTATTTTTTAACTTTGAATTGTATCCCTATGAAAGGAATTTTTTCAAAAATCATCTAATCGTTCGAATCTTTGCTGCGAAGTCTATAAATTATACGTCCCTTGGTTGAATCATACCGACTTATTTCAATTTTGACTCTATCCCCTGGCAGTATCCGTATAAAACTGCGCCGGATCCTACCTGAAATATAACCTAAAATTAGATCTTCATTATCTAAACGGACCCGGAACATACCGTTGGGAAGTGATTCAGTAATTAAACCTTCATGAATCAATTTTTGTTCTTTCATTCCAGGTAAACCTCCCTTGAAGTATCAACTAATGGAGGAAGAGTTATATAACTCACCTTTCCTCTCTATTTCACAAACAAATAGGAAGTTAGAGATAAAATTAGGATACCAGAGTAGGATCACCATATATAACACAAAATTTCTCCGCCAATTCTTTCTAGTCGAGCTTCTCGATCTGTCATTATGCCTCGAGAAGTAGAAATAATTACAATCCCCATTCCGCCTAAAATCTTAGGAATTTGTTGATAGTTGGAATAGATTCGTAGACCCGGCCGACTGATACGTTTTAAAATAGTTCTATATATTCCTTTCCTAGTTCTTCTATGTCGCAAGGTTGAAACCAAGAAATATTTGTTACTTTCCTGATGTTTTCTAACATTTTCAATAAACCCTTCCCGTAGGAGTATTTTAACAATGTTTTCAGTTATATTAGTAGATGCTATTCTAACTGTTCCGTTTTTACCCATGTCAGCATTTCTTATCGAAGTTATTATATCAGCAATAGCGTCTCTACCCATGACGAATTTTTATTCTTGTTGCTTCCTAATTTTGATATAATCAACATGTTTTTTTGCTGGAATTATTCCATTTTTCAAAGTATATGCGTGAGACACAATCTACTAATTTGATCTATTTCAGATATCCTACTATAACTATATCATAATTTCATCTACTAGTATTTTATTTATAATACCTCGGGAGCTAATGAGATTATTTTAGTAAAATTTAACTGTCTCAACTCCCGAGCAATCGCACCAAAAACTCGAGTTCCTTTTGGATTTCCTTCTTGATCAATGACAACCGCTGCATTGTCATCATATCGTATTATCATACCGTTGTCACGTTTGAGTTCTTTACGTGTACGTACAATTACAGCCCTAATTATTTCTGATCTTTCTAGAGGCATATTAGGCACTGCTTCTTTGATTACAGCAACAATAACGTCACCAATATGAGCATATCGGTGATTACCAGCCCCTATGATTCGAATACA